AACAACAGATGCCAAAAAGAACAAAAGGCCTTGGACACGTAGTGGATCTTGAAGTACTATTTCTGCATCTCCCTGACCAAATCCACCCACATTAGGATTACTTGTTAATGGTTGATCAAGTTTGATAGATTCGCCCTCTGAAACACGAAGTTCTGGTCCTGGAGGGATAATATCAACCGCTTGGCGTCCATCCAATGCATCCGTTATGGTTATTTCGTACCCCCCTTTTTCTTTTCGTATGATTTTGCTTACTATACCCGCTGCTGTAGCATTATAAACCGTATTGTTACTTTTTGTCCCGTCGGGATAAATCTGGCCCCTTCCCCTGTTACCACCTACGTATATTGGGTATTTTAAGAAGTGAACATCTTTATTAGTCGCGGGATCCGGGGAAAGAATAGGAAAAGCGATTTCACTATATTTCTTACCAGGAACAGGCCCTATCACAAGAATATTTTTTTTAGTGGGGCCGTAATTCTGAAAAGATAGATTGCCTATCTTTTCTTTCATCTCGGGAGAAATACGACTGGGGGGGGCTAATTCAAACCCTTCCGGTAAAATAAGAACGGCCCCTACATTCAACCCCCCCTTTTTACCATTAGCAAGAACTTGTTTCAGTTGCCTATCATAAGGAATTCTAACAACTGCTTCAAACACAGTATCAGGAAGTACCGCTTGCGGAACCTCAATATCCACAGGTTTATTAGCTAAATGGCAATTGGCGCATACAATACGACCAGTGGCTTCTCGTGGATTTTCAAAACCCTGCTGCGCAAAAATGGGATATGCATTTGAAATGGAGGCCCGAGTTATTATATATATCATGAGTGATACGGAAATGAATCGAGTAATCTCTTCCTTTATCGAAGAAAAAGTATTTCTAATTTGCATGGTCCAATCGTTGATCCCGAAAATTTCTACAATAAATTTGGGTAGGTCGCTAGTATAGTTCCCTATCCACGATTTTGCTATTTACTGAAATAATTTTACTGGAATATAGGAGGAATCCTCTGAATGGGTAGAAAGAGTAAGGTAAGTACGACCTGGAATGCTTTGCTTAGGTACAAAGTAAGAAACATTCTAATTGACTCGTTTTTCAGTCATTCATTGAATGATAAATCACTACAAGTGACGGAGATACACGATTTAAATAAAGGAAAATCCAATATTTGAAAATTGTATCTAGAATGACTGGAAAAGTGGAAACAAGACCAGATATAATTTGATCATTATGAAAAAATCCAAAATCGTTATAGACATAGCCAATCATTAGTTCCCAACCGTGGGGCGAATGGAATCCGATACATAAATCAGTTACTAAAAGAATGGAAAAGGCTTTTATTGTGTCGCTTAAATTATATAGGAATTCTTGAACCCAAGAATTAAGAAAAACAAGTTCTTCATTACCCAGAATAGAATAAGCACTTAGAATAACGAAACAGATTAGATTTGTCGAGAAGTGCAAAATTGTATGGATATGATCCTCATCGTGTATCTTGATCAATTGGATTGTTTCTTTGTGGAGCCCCATACGAAACTTTTGTAGATGTCTTTCCGGGAATTCCTTTACCATTTCATCCAAGAGAAATAGCTCCTCTAATTCTATGAATTTTTCTAAAATACTCTTTTCTTGAATATCGTTCAAAAAGGTTTCGGATTGCCTAGTATTCCACCAATTAGTAACCCAAGATTCTAGACTTTTATTAAATGAGAGAGTGATCCACCGGGGCAAAAAGACTACAAATACTATAAATGAAAGATATCGAAGGGGAATAGATGCGCTCTTTTTTGTCATTTTTTCATCTGTGAATTGTCACCTCATTCGTTGACTCTATGCGATCTAATATTTCTATCAAGCATAAGTTCTATTATAAGGTATCGCACCTATTAATTATTAATTTATTAATCGAGCCCCCATTTTTTAGTTGTGATTCAGAGGTTAGTCCTTTAATCTAGTGTAGAAAAAATACAGAAATAGAAGAAGAATCCACTTCAGGTTCGAATTCAAATGAAGAAATAATAAAAAAATAGATTGTTTCCAGATATCTTAATTGATTAAATATTCGAAGTAATTACTCCCCTTTGATGAATGCCCGAAAGATTCAAATAAAGATTCCAATAATGAATACTTTTCGGATTTCGAAATGAAAGAACTTCCTGTTTATTAAAAAAGAAAATATCAAATATTTCGAAAAAAAAATTGACAGACAAAAACAAAAAAGGTTTCGTTTTATATTATGGCTTATGGCCGCCACGTACACGTTTGCCTTGCTTTGGCCCCACGAGGCGTTCTGAAGAAACTTTAATTAAGTAAGTTATGCTTATAGAAAAAAAAGGATTCTTAGGGGTTTTCCTCTTGCTGAGAAAGCATTTATTTTGCAGTTTCTTTTTTCAAAATACTTCAATTGGTACACGCAAGAAATAGGCCAATTCCGCAGCCTTTTGCTCGATTTCCCGTGGAGTCAAATTCTCATCAGTACGAGTCAAGGGAACGTCTCCCAGGCCTCTTATTTCCATATAAAGGACACGACGAGCATAAATACCCTCTTTTACTTCTATTCTGATGGACTGAATATCTTTCATAAGGAATCGTAAAAAGATGCGGCGATTTTTTCCAGGAAATCCCCAACGAAAAATGCGCACTATTCCTTCTTTTCTATCAAATCGATCATAACCGCTACCTACATTCCATGTAATTGTGCACCACAAATAGGAACTAATAAAGAGACCCGCGATCCCATAGAAAGACATTACGATCCCTTGTGGGAAAAAAAGGATTTGTTGAGACGGAAAGAAGGATATCAAATTCTTATCAAGATAACTAGAAATTCCAACCAAAAAGAATCCTAATGAACCTAAAAAAAGGATAAACGCCCAGCAGAAATTACTTGTTTTGCGAGATCCTGCTATAAATTCTATCCATATATATTCTGATCGCCAACTCATACATAGTAGATCCAGTTGCATTTTATGGAATAACAAAAAAAAGTTTCACTTTACTTTTTTTTCCGAAGTAACTCTCATCAACTAGTACTATTCTGATGTGAACTTTTAGTAGTAATTAATCGAATTGGTTAGATATAATAAAATAAAAGCATCCCCTTCATATGATTCCCTATCAATAGCTACATACATATGGATAGATTGACTTTAATTTCAGACATGAGTTCGGATCCCAGCCTTTTTTTTTAATTGCTAGAATTCGTCTGTCCATATATCATGTTTACGCATGTATAAGATCTTTTTCATTTATGTTCGGAGAAAGCCACCTGTTATTCTTATACAATATTCTACTAAATGGATATCCTTGTTCGCTAAGTCTTGAAAAAAAAAACTAGATGAGATTTGACCACATCAGATTTAAAAAATCTTTTTTTTTTGAACATGAAGAGATAAAGAGGCCATTGCAATTGCCGGAAATACTAGGCCCACTAAAGGCACAAAAAGGGAGGGTAAGTTGTTGAGAATTGTCATAGAATGGGGTACCTCGATTTAATATTTGTACCTGTTATTGTTATAAGGATATCTTATAATAATTATAATTCATATTATAATTCGTATATTAGTATACTAAGTATATCGAAGTGAGTATATATAATAAGTGCAAGCAATGTCGAACTAAATAAACGAACTTATTCATCTTTCTACATGAAATAGATGCATGTATGATAATCCACTTTCTTTATTATTCTTACTTCTTTTATTTTTATTCTTATATTGTTCTTATCTTCTTCTTCTAATTTCTTTTTTAATAAAAAAAGAGTCTCTTAAAAATTTAAAAATCCCCGAAAGATTCGTTAGAATCCGACCCAAGAGCAGGAATTCTTATAAAAAGGGGACTTCTTGGGAGATATAGAAAGATGCAAGATTCTATATTTTCTATATTTGAAATATATACATATAGAAGAGGCGAACAGAACACGAAATTCGTTTTATTTGCCTTGCCTCCTAATTCGAAGGAAGAATTCGCTTTGTTGTTTTTTTACCGATATTACTAATCAGCAATATCGGTAAAAAAACAACAATTATCCGCATGATTCTTTCTACAATTAAATCTTATGTCACCAAATAAAAATTCATTTTTTCGGTTTTTTATTTTGATTCTGATAAACTAACTAACTAGTTGTTCGCCACAAAAAAAAAGTTGAACTCGAGACTCTACTTGATTGAATTTTTATTGAAAGGAAAAAAGGCGTGTAGCTGAAATAGCTCACTCAGAACACCCTTTAAAGGGTTACGTGGTACAATTGGATCGAATAAGCCCTTATGGAATAAATATTCAGCCGCTTGTGAACCTTCAGGTACTGTCTTATTCAATGTTTGTTCAATTACTCTTTTACCCGCAAATGCAATATAGGCATTAGGTTCGGCAATAATGATATCCCCCAACATACCAAAACTAGCTGTTACTCCACCAGTAGTAGGAGATGTAAGAATTGATACATAGAATAACTTTTTATTTGATTGATAATCATATAAAGCAGAAGATATTTTAGCCATTTGCATCAAGCTCAAACTTCCTTCTTGCATGCGTGCCCCTCCGGAAGCACACACTAGAATAAGAGGTAAAAGTTTATTGGTAGCATACTCGATCAAACGGGTGATTTTCTCGCCTACTACGGATCCCATACTACCCCCCATAAACTGAAAATCCATAACCCCAATTGCGACGGGAATCCCGTTTAGTTGACCTGTACCTGTTTGAACAGCCTCTGTTAATCCTGTTTTTTTTTGATAAGAATCAATACGATCTTTATAAGGTTCCTCTTCTGAATGAAATTCAATGGGATCCAGAGAAACCATGCCGTCATCCATCGGATCCCAAGTACCTGGATCAACCGAAAGTTCGATTCTATCTGAACTACTTATTTTCAAATAATATCCGCATTGTTCACAAATATTCATTTTTGACTTCAAAAATTTCTTATAATTTAATCCATAACAATTTTCACATTGAACCCACAAATGCCTGTATTTTTGAGTTACATCAAGATTATTCG